AAGTCATCGTTTAATATTCAATTTTGCTTCAATCTCGATTAGACAAAACAAATACAAAATTGAAGATTTAGTTACGATTAGAAATAAGCTTTTCTGTCTTTATCCATAGATTCTTTACTCATACTTATTCAATTTTCAATTGAAAGTCAAAAATTATGTTTCGTAATCTTAATAATCCAATTCCAATTTTTCAATTTCTAATTGACTTTTGGATACAAATCACGAGAATGTATATTATTCCTCAAAATTCTTATTGAGAGGTCAAGGATTTAATCCTTTTTAGAAATAAAGTTTTTGATCGGGATATATTATATGCCGAAGATCCCTTAACTTTTTGGATTATCATAGAACGAATCACACTTTTACCACTAAACTATACCCGCTATGATGCGATTATTGTATAGAAATGAATCTTTTGTCGAGTAAAAGGACGGGACATGATCCTGGTAGGATCATAAAAGAATCACGAAAAGTATAGCGTTGATATTGTATTTCTTCTGATATTGTTATTGTATTTCTTCATGGACCCAACGAGATTAGGGAAAAAGGACTCGTTGACTTTATATCATTTGATCTATAGGATAGGAATGGAAATAGTCCTCTTTCTGATTGTTTCAATAACAAGTATTTTGTTTTCGAATCAAATAAACAATTTTATCTAATATTTATCTAAAAAATTTCTAATACAATTTTTTTTCAACAAGAATGGCCCGTGACACGGGCCAGGTTGTGAAAATAACATTTTTGGACAAAAAAAAATAATAAAATAAAACTATATAAAACCAAAAAACTACACAATACAATAATTATCTATTCCAAACAAAATTATCGTATATATTTTTTTATAGTTATAGATATTTAGATTATTGAGATTGTATATTAAAGTTAAAGATTATTCGGATTATATATTTGATTATATATTTAAAGTACAAAAAGATAAAAAAAAAGAGACATAGCAAAGAGGCTTTGTTTTTTTAAGCTTTACTTATTTAACTTTAACATAGTAATTATTTTAAATTGGGAGAGATGGCTGAGTGGACTAAAGCGTCGGATTGCTAATCCGTTGTACGAATTATTCGTACCGAGGGTTCGAATCCCTCTCTTTCCGGTTTCATTGATGATTTGGTATTTTTTATCTTTTAAATTTATCAAACCTTTTTGCTTTATTTATTTAGTTAATAGTTAAAGATCAAAATGTAGTAATAGTTATAGTTAGAGATCAAAATGTAGAAATGTAGATATAGTTAAAATGCTAAGAACATTGAAAAATTAAGCAAGGAAAAAGCCGTATTTTTCTTTTTGTTTTGATTTTATTCTTCACCTTCACGTCCAGGATTACGCCTTGGATCATTAGATAAAAACCCGAAGATGAAGAGAGAAACAAAGAATATCACTACTGTATAAACAAAGAGTTTGAGAGTAAGCATTAGACAATCTCCAAGATCTTTTTTTGGTTTGGAAAAAATAAAGAAAATAGATTCTCTATATATCATATTTTATATCATATTTTGACACAAAGAAATAAAGCAGTTTCTAGAAATTTTTAGAAAGAGCAAATAATTTTTCTAAATTCATTTTGAATATAGAGTTGAGTCTTTCATTGCAAATTTTTTTATCCCCACAATTCGATATTGCGGGGTACTCTACTAGACTAGGTTTTTTTTCAATGACATGAAAAAAAGCTCAGAATGGGGAAATCAGATAATCCAGATTTTTCATGTCTATACAATAAACTTATACTATAAAAACTTATCCGATCTTATATCTTATTAAGTACTATAATTTTGTTTATCGAATAAATTATAAATTATTTGAGGATAGTATTAAAGATCTCATCGAAAACTTACAGCCGCTTGCCAAACAAAAGCTAATAGAAAAAAGAACAGAGGGATTATTGGCATAACATCCACGACCGGGTTCAAAAAGGCGTAGGCTTCGGGCAATTTTGTAAAGAAAAAATTGCTTGAATTTGAATAAAGGGTAGAACCGATGCAAATCAAACTAAAAATATTAAGCATAACAAACATTTTGTTCTTGAAGAGAATTTCATTTTGATTGAGTTTGAGTTATTAATAGGTTATTGATATTAATGGGTTATTGATATAAAAATTGATATTTTTTAAAGTATCAAGTAATAAATAAAGAAGTAAGGTAGACCAAAAACTTTAAACTTACCCAATCAAAAATCCTTCAATTCTTAACTAAAAAAAGAATAGAAGAAATCATATTTTCATACAATATCTTAATAGAATTCTATATTATGATCAACAAATTCAGTGAATTGACGAAGAACCAATACCAATAGTAGTGTTTATTTGTGTTGAATCAAAATATAAATGGGGCGTAGCCAAGTGGTAAGGCAACGGGTTTTGGTCCCGCTATTCGGAGGTTCGAATCCTTCCGTCCCAGAACATCCCCAATTTTATATATAAAAATATGTCTTTGTGAACAACCCTCTCTCTATGTAAGAGCATAATAAAGGCAATTTTGGTTTTTTATTTTAACTAATCTTCATTGCAGATATTTTTCTCAACACATTTACATTCATATTGACAACAGTGTATCAAATAAATATAATTCGATCTGGGCAATTAGATTTTAGTTTCGGATCTATTTATCTCTTTATTTTAGTCTTTCAGTTTTTATAAGTTTTTTATATATTTTACAAAACATAAAAATTTTTAAATATAAAATATATATAATTATAATAATTTATAATAAAAAGAATAAAATAGAAAATTTATAAAATAAAAGCAAACAACTTCTAAAATAAAATATAGAAAATAAAGCAAATCCAGTATATTAAGAAATATGATATACATATATATTTCATCCATGAGAAATTTGTAAATCATATAAATTTGTAAATTTGACCTTATCTACATATAAATTTGATACATATAAATTTGACTTTATCTTTCTTTTTTTTATTTAATTTATTATTAAATTTTTTAATGATGATTCTATTTTTTTTATGATAATTATATCTACATAACGTAATTTTTTTGGGGGGGTTGCTAACTCAATGGTAGAGTACTCGGCTTTTAAGTGCGGCTAACGTCTTTTACGCATTTGTATGAAGAAAGAAATTCGTCCATACCTTGGTATAGTTTGTAAGACCACGACTGATCCTGCTGAAAGGAATGAATGGAAAAAATAGCATGTCGTATTAATGGAGAATTCTGAGAAATTTTTTTGGATCGGTTCCAAACCTTGTTTGAATTCTTGGTGCGGAACATAAAACAAAAAAAAATTATAATATAATATTTCTATTATTAAAGTGGGTCTGAGTTAATAAATGGATAGAGTTATACGGCTCTAATTATCGGGAAACAAAAAAGCAACGAGCTCCCGTTCTTAATTTGAACGATTTTCCGATCTAATTGGACGTTAAAAATAGATTAGTGCCCGCGCGGAAAGGCTTTTCCATGAATGGATTTTCCATTTTTTTAATAAATCCTAACTATATTGTCATTCTCCACTGTGAGGGGAATCAAATGTGTAGAAGAAAGAGTATATTGATAAATAACTTTTTTTTTCCAAAATCAAAAGAGCGATTGGCGTGAAAAAATAAAGGATTTCTAACCATCTTCTTATCCTATAATCAACATAAATCGATTCGATGGAACAAAGAGAAAATAGAGAATCCGTTGATGAATTTGCCAATTTCTGAAGTATCTATTCTTTTCTTATTATACTTTTTTGTTTTTACTGTATCGCACTATGTATTATTGAATAACCCCCAAAATCTCCTATCTTTGCTTCAATTAAATTGAATTTCAAATGAAAATAGAGAAATACAAAAGATATTTCGAACTAGATCGGTCTCGAAAAAATGACTTCCTATACCCACTTATCTTTCGGGAGTATATTTATACATTTGTTCGTGATCATGGTTTAAATAGATCCATTTTGTTGGAAAATAGGGGTTATGACATTAAATCTAAATCAAGTTTATTAGTTGTAAAACATTTAATTACTCGAACGTATCAACAGAATCATTTGATTTTTTCTGTTAATGATTCGAACCAAAATCCACTTTTTAGGTACAACAAGAATTTGCATTCTCAAATGCTCTCGGGGGGGATTGCAGTCATTGTAGAAATTCCATTTTCCCGACAATTAGTATCCCTTTTAGAAAGGTCAGAAATAGTAAAATCTCATAATTTACAATCACTTCATTCAATATTTCCTTTTTTAGAGAGTAAGTTTCCACATTTAAATTATGTGTCAGATGTACTAATACCTTACCCTATTCATCTAGAAAAATTGGTTCAAACACTTCGTTACTGGGTGAGAGATCCCTCCTCTTTGCATTTATTACGACTCTTTCTTCATGAGTATTGGAATTTGAACAGTCTTATTATTCCAAAGAAATCCATTTCCATTTTTGCAAAGGATAATCCAAGATTATTCTTGTTCTTATATAATTTTCATGTATATGAATACGAATCTATTCTCTTCTTTCTTCGTAACCAATCCTTTCATTTACAATCAACATTTTTTCGAGTCCTTTTTGAACGAATATATTTCTATGAAAAAATAGAAGATTTTGCTGAAAGCTTTACTAATGATTTTCGGGCAACCCTATGCTTGGTTAAGGATTCTTTCATACATTATTTTCGATATGAAGGAAAATCTATTCTGGCTTCAAAAGATAGGCCTTTTCCGATGAAAAAGTGGAAATATTATCTTGTCAATGTATGTCAATGTCATTTTGATGTGGGGTTTCACCCGGAAAAGATCTATATAAATTCATTATCCAAGCATTCCCTCTCCCTTTTGGGTTATCTTTCAAGTGTATGTCTAAACCCCTTAGTGGTACGGAGTCAAATGCTCGAAAATTCGTTGATAATAGATAATACCATAAATAAACTTGATACAATCGTTCCAATTCTTCCTTTAGTTGAATCGTTGTCAAAAATGAAATTTTGTAATGCAATAGGACATCCCATTAGTAAACCGACTCGGGCTGATTCCTCGGATTCTGAGATTATCAA